ATATACTATATATACAAGTATATACATATACAAGTATATACAAGATCTAAATAGAACGAAGACGAAACAACTCGATATTTCTATTTTGATTTTTGGATCCAATCCATAATTAATCCTATGGATCCTTAGGATTAGTGGATCATTTTATATCTCGTAGTTTCAGGCCTTAGATTAAGCTAAGGGAAGGGCTCCCTCTATCCAATCTACTCATCCTGTATATTGTCTTTTTCGTTCCATGTTGCAATATAAACTTATTATTTGATTATACGATACAAGGTTATACGAGAACGAATTCCTTATTTATAAACTATTTTCGATGAGAATTTGTATTTTAATTGAAAAAAAAAAGAGAATCATTTCTTTCAATACTCACTTATTATTAGTTAACAATCCTAATCCTCATATGCTTAATTCTGATAGGAAATAAAATAGTAAAATAATTATTCATCGAATGACTATTCATCTATTGTATTTTCATCAAATAGGGGGCAGGAAGATTCTATGGAAAAATGGTGGTTCAATTCGATGTTGTCTAACGAGAAGTTAAAGTTAGAACATAGGTATGGTTTAAGTAAATCAATGGAAAGTCTTGATGCTATTGGCCATACCAGTGGAAGTGATGAACCCCTTCTAAATGATACGGAGAAAAATTGGAGTGATAGTGTTATTTATAGTTTCAGTAATAGTTATTATTTATTTGGTATCAGGGATATTTGGAGTTTGATCTCTGATGACACTTTTTTAGTTAGGGATATTAATACTGACAGTTATTCCATATATTTTGATATTAAAAATCATAATTTTGAGATTGACAATTATCATTACATGTATGATACTCAATCTAGTTGGACTAATAACACTAATAGTTACATTAATAGTTATAGTTACATTAATAGTTATCGTCGTTTTGAAGTCAGTATTAATAGTTCCATTTCAGGTGGTACTGAAAATGTAAGTGTTAGTGAAAGTGTAAGTGTTAGTGAAAGTGTAAGTTTTAGTGAAAGTGTAAGTTTTAGTATAAGAACTCGTAATAATGGCAGTTATTTCAATATAAGAGGAAGATCTAATGATTTCGATATAAATAAAAAATACAGACATTTATGGGTTCAATGCAAAAATTGTTGTGTATTAAATTATAAAAAACTTCTTAGGTCAAAAATGAATATTTGTGAACAGTGTGGATATCATTTGAAAATGAGTAGTTCAGATAGAATCGAACTTTCGATTGATTCGGGCACTTGGGATCCTATGGATGAAGATATGGTTTCTATGGACCCCATTCAATTTCATTCAGAAGAGGAACCTTATAAAGATCGTATCGATTCTTATCAAAGAAAGACAGGTTTAACTGAAGCTGTTCAAACAGGCATAGGTCAACTAAACGGTATTCCCACAGCAATTGGGGTTATGGATTTTAAGTTCATGGGAGGTAGTATGGGATCTGTAGTAGGTGAGAAAATCACTCGTTTGATTGAGTATGCTACTAATCGATCTCTACCTGTCATTATTGTGTGTGCTTCTGGAGGAGCACGCATGCAAGAAGGAAGTTTGAGCTTGATGCAAATGGCTAAAATATCTTCTGCTTCATATGATTACCAATCCACTAAAAAGTTATTCTATGTACCAGTCCTTACATCTCCTACAACCGGTGGAGTAACAGCCAGTTTTGGTATGTTGGGAGATATCATTATTGCTGAACCTAATGCGTACATTGCATTTGCGGGTAAAAGAGTAATTGAACAAACATTGAATAAGACAGTACCCGATGGTTCACAAGCGGCTGAGTATTTATTCCATAAAGGCTTATTCGACCCAATCGTACCACGTAATCCTTTAAAAGGTGTTCTAAGTGAGTTATTTCAGCTCCATGGTTTCTTTCCCTTGAATCAAAATTCCAAAAATTAAAGTATAGCACTAGATTCAGTTATTTTGTTTGTAGCGAACAAGTATTTAGTTCATCATAATAAAAAAAACTAAGAAAAATGTTCTTTGGTGATATAAGTTACACTTTCTAGTAAGAGTCAGAAGTTTCGGATAATTTTTTTTCTTACCCCTATTCATGATTAGGTATTATGAACCTCTATCAACAGGATAAAATAAAAAAGTGAATTTCTCTTTCCGAGGAATTCGAACTTGGGGAAATAAAAAGAATTTTAGTGGAAAAAAAAAGCCCTTTATCGGATTTGAACCGATGACTTACGCCTTACCATGGCGTTACTCTACCACTGAGTTAAAAGGGCCATTTTATTCAATTCATGAATTAGCCATTTTTTTTTTCATTATGAGTCTACTGCATATATGTATATATGTACTATATGTACATAATATATACGTATATGCATAGGAGTTCATTCAGGAACAATAGATTGGATTTACTCCAAAAGTAGATAAGATTATTATTTTGAATTTTGGAAAAAAAAAATTCTAAAAAATCATAACATAAAAGTAGGAAAGACTTTTTGGATCTAGTCATACCATTAGACTATATTGACAATTCCAAAAAACTGCTCATACTATCATCATAGTATGATGATGGTCGGGCGTATATGCCCCTATCGTCTAGTGGTTCAGGACATCTCTCTTTCAAGGAGGCAGCGGGGATTCGACTTCCCCTGGGGGTAGGGTACTATGAAAGGAAGTTGATCATAGATTATCGATAAGCCTAGAATGAATTCTTCCTGGGTCGATGCCCGAGCGGTTAATGGGGACGGACTGTAAATTCGTTGGCAATATGTCTACGCTGGTTCAAATCCAGCTCGGCCCAATAATTCACCGCTCCATGAATATGATATAACCAATTTGTCTTCCATAAACAGAAATGCCTAATCCGTAGAAATAAAGAGAAAGGGTCAATTTTTTTTCTCTATCCCTTTCTCTTTCTGATCTTTCTAAGGATCTAATTCATGATACTTTACTTAATTAAGTAAAGTATCATGAAAAGCAAACAAAAAAGTTTAGTTCTTTTTTCTCATTGAAAGATTGATTATCCACTTTTGGCCGTAAAATAATTATTGGTTACTAGTAATCCGTGTCACTCTCACTATAGCCCATATTATATGTGGATATGATATCAGTATATCATTCCTGTCTTTCTTACAATACGACGACTAGGACTAGAATGTTTTTATGATTACATTAAGAATATGTATGCCATACACCTCGCTGGGATTGTAGTTCAATTGGTCAGAGCACCGCCCTGTCAAGGCGGAAGCTGCGGGTTCGAGCCCCGTCAGTCCCGAACTAGGATCCGGTGAATTTATCAATTCATCTCTCTCTTTTCACGGAAAAGGGGGACAGGAAGCAAGATCTAATCCCCAGTGGGGATCCTTATTTCTTTTGTTTTTTATTTCGCATTTATCATCACACAAATACGGATACGGGAATTTCAAATCTTTCCACTACTCCCGATTGATAAAGGAGAGACATATCATATGTACATTAGTACAATCGGTGGTATTACTATATTCAGTATTTTAAGAGATACCATCCTCGTCTTACTTTCTTTTTCGATTGTTCTTGATCAATGAAATGGAGTAGAGTGATCCTATTTTACTGGGAGTACATACAAAAACTGTATTCGTTTATTGTACGATGGACAATGAACTTAACATAATTACCTCGACAGAGTACTTTTCAGGTTAAACCACACCTTTTCTAGTTCTGACTTTGTTTGTGTATCCTCAATGACTAATTGTAAACAATCTATCTCATTCTCATTCAAATTGCAGACATCGTTTTTGATGTATGCATTCCAGTACAAATAAATACAAGAAAGAGGATACTAATAAAATAAAAGAAAAGACCAAGCAAGGACCCTTTTCAGTAAATTTGTTGGAATATTTGATTTTTTTTATTTAATCCCTTTTTTCCATCTCACCTCGTTTGGGTCTGTGTGTGACCCATAGAATACCGGTCATATAATACCTCATAATTGTAAGTATAATACACAGGAAGGGGAGTTGTATAAGATAAGGAAGACGGTAGGTTATAGAAAAAAAAAGTGGAAGGGGATGAAAAATCCAATGGGATTCCTGATCCAATAAAAAATCCCATTTCGTAATTAGTATGGATAAAGGATCTTCCCATGTTATACTATTCAATTCTCGACGATGAATCAATTTGATAGATCAGATATTGTTATTCATAATATTGATCCTATTCAGTATCATCAGGATCAATTCATCCCAATGAATTTACAGGAGTTAAATTTCTCATCTCTATGGGATTACATCCCGAGTTATTGCGAAGAAAAAAAAAGAAATAATGAAATTATGGAAGTCAATATTCTCGCATTTATTGCTACTGCACTGTTCATTCTAGTTCCTACTGCTTTTTTACTTATTATCTACGTAAAAACAGTCAGTCAAAATGATTAATTTGAATCTGAATTATTAGTTCTTATCAATCCTTTTTTCAATGATTGAAGAAATGAAAGAAAGGGATTAAAAGAAAATTCCAAGTCTTAAATGAAATGATCTGGTTGGAATCATAAAGTGTGGTAGAAAGGACTATATATAGTCCTTTCTACCACACTTTAGAGTATTTTTTATTATCTAATATTGTATACAATGATATTATCATATAAAGTTGTATTGTATACAGATATAGACTTTATCTAAATGGAGGGTTTATATAGATCAATTTACAATATGTATGTATATGATGTATTAGATGTACATCTAATCTAAATAGTAGACTAGTACATCGAAATAGCAGTCTAATTCTATTTCTTTTTTTCGCTACATCCACTCGATTTCGATCAACCCAAAATAATCGAAGGCCAATTCTTCTAATTCCTAGGTTTCTTATAATTTTATATATAGGTTCCGGGATCCATCAAAAGAATCAATAGAGGAAGAATAGTATGGGAATATACTATAGCAAAAGAAAACAAAACCAAGGAATTTTTTTGATTTCCCATCCCAAGAAGTCATTGATTGAGCCATTAACAGATCATTTACGAAGTTCTATGGTAACTTCTTCAGATTTTGAAAGGAATT